TATGGATCTACTACCAGAAATTCAATGCGTAATCTCAGCATTCAATGTGTATTCCTGAATAATCTAATTTTTCAATTATTCAACCATTTCATTTTACCAAGTTCCACGTTAGCCAGATTAGTCAACATTTATATGTTTCGATGCAACAACAAGATTTTATTTTTAACAAGTAGTTTTGTTGGTTGGTTAATTGGTCACATTTTATTCATGAAATGGGTTGGATTGGTATTATTCTGGATACGGCAAAATCATTCTATTCGATCTAATAAGTATCTTGTGTCAGAATTGAGAAATTCTATGGCTCGAATCTTTAGTATTCTCTTATTTATCACCTGTGTTTACTATTTAGGCAGAATGCCGTCGCCTATTGTCACTAAGAAACTGAAAGAGAAAGAAACCTCAGAAACGGAAGAAAGCGATGTAGAAACAACTTACGAAATGAAGGAGACTAAACAGGAACAAGAGGGATCCACCGAAGAAAACCTTTGTTCGGAAGAAAAGGAGGATCTGGACAAAATAGATGAAACGGAAGAGATCCGAGTGAATGGAAAGGAAAAAACAAAGGATGAATTTAACTTGAAAGAGGCACGCTATCAAGATAGCCCAGTTTACGAAGATTCTGATCTGGAGACCCATCAAGAAGATTGGGAATTGGGAAGACTGAAAGAAGAGAAAAAGAAAAGAATAAATGCACGCTATCAAGATAGCCCAGTTTACGAAGATTCTGATCTGGAGACCCATCAAGAAGATTGGGAATTGGGAAGACTGAAAGAAGAGAAAAAGAAAAGAATAAATAAAAAGATTGACACATAAGAAAAATACAAGAATAAATAAGATGAGATTCGCCCACCTCCCATATATTTTATTCCTTCGCCCATAAAGAAACTTGCAACACCAATCCCATTTAGAATTCCATCAATTATATATTGATCAAAAAACTGAGTTAACTCGGCTAAACCTCTTATACTCATGGTGAAAATCCCAGTATAAAAAATATCTATATAACCACGATTATATGACCAATTGTATATCATACCTTTTATTTTGTCCAGAATAATTCTTTTAGGACCTCTTTTGAAAAAGAAATTAATTAAGCCCAAATTTTTGAAAGATGAATAAATAGATCCATAAAAAAGAGATGCTATCAATAGTCCGAAAAGAGCTATACTTACTGAAAAAAAAGCATTTGAAAAAAATCCATACCAATCCTCAGAAGAATTCAATTTCTGATGAAAAAGGTTTGTCGATGGAGTTAACCATTTTGATAATAGATCCAAATCTATTGCTCCTCCGTTAAAAGAAATTCCTATTGATCCAATGAACAAAGTTAATAGTACTAATACAAGAAGAGGAAATAACATAGTATTGCTCGATTCGTGAGGATACATATAAGTGTATCTATTTCTAAAGTAAGTACTAAAGTCTCGTATCTTACTTCTTACATTCTTGTCAATTTTAGATATATTTCTTGAAAAAAAGAAATTACTATTGACTTTCTTAAGTGTCCCTTTTCCCCATAGAGATATTGAATAAAACGAGCTCTTTTTTGTACTACTAAGACTACTATAATCTTGAAAATGAATGCGCAAAAACCCATCAAAGGTAAGTAAGTACATCCTAAACATATAAAATGCGGTTAATCCTGTTGTGAACCAAGCTATTAGTGCGAAAGTTGGTGAGTACAACCAACTATCGTGAAGAATTTCATCTTTGGACCAAAAACAAGCAAGAGGCGGAATACCACAAAGAGAAAGTGTACCTAAAAAAAAAGTAATTTTTGTAATTGGAACATATTTTGTTAAACCTCCCATAAGAACCATATTCTGACTTTTCTCTGGTGAATATCCAACAATAGGTTCCATTGAATGAATAATGGATCCGGATCCCAAAAACAATAAAGCTTTAGAATAGGCATGGGTGATCAAATGAAATAAAGCAGCTCGATAAGAACCTATACCTAGAGCTAACATAATATAACCCAATTGAGACATTGTAGAATAAGCTAAACTTCTTTTAATGTCTCTTTGGGCAAGAGCTAAAGTAGCTCCTAAAAGTACTGTTATTATACCTACTAAACAAATGAGATTCATTATGTAAGGTATAACTATGAAAAGAGGAAGAAGCCGAGCTACAAGAAAAATCCCCGCTGCTACCATAGTAGCAGCGTGTATAAGAGCCGAAATAGGAGTGGGGCCTTCCATGGCATCAGGTAACCATACGTGAAGGGGGAATTGTGCGGATTTAGCAACTGCACCGACAAATAATAAAAAGGCACATAAAGTAGCAAATAAAGAATTGACCCCATCTTTATGGATCAAGGTATTCACTATTTGGAACAAATCCCGAAATTCAAAACTACCAATTATCCAATAAAATCCTAAAGTCCCTAATAATAAACCAAAATCTCCTATACGATTAGTTACAAAAGCTTTTTGACAAGCACTTGCTGCAACGGGTCGTGTGAACCAAAAACCTATCAATAAATACGAACACATTCCCACTAGTTCCCAAAAAATATAAATTTGTATCAAATTGGAACTAGTAACTAATCCCAACATTGAAGCATTGAAAAAACTCATATGAGCAAAAAACCGCAAATATCCTTGGTCGTGAGACATATAATTGTCACTATAAATAAAAACCAGGATTCCAACAGTAGTAATTAGTATTGACATAATAGAAGTAAGTGGATCGATCAAGTGTCCGAACTCTAATAAAAAATCATTATTGATGGTCCAAGACCATAGATATTGATAGGTCAAACTTCCATTTATTTGCTGAATAGACAGATTGGCCGAAAACCATATAGCTATACTTAGTAGTAAAACACTCAGGAAAGCCCACATACGACGAAGATCTTTTGTTGCTGTCGGAATAAGCAGAAGTCCAAACCCTATTGACATAGTAACTGGGAGCGGAAAAAGGGGTATTATCCATGCATATTTATATGTATATTCCATAAGAAATCAAATTGTTCTTTTTTCTTCTAATTGTTTCCAATTCACCAATTCTGATCTCTTTTGAAAAGAACAAAACAATAAGAAAAAAATAAGAAAAAGATCAAATACAAAAATACAAATATTGGAATTTAAGACTCTTTGTTTTATTAAATATTTGAAATAAAAGTTGCAATAGGTTGGTCATATATCAAATAATATGATCAACTATTTAGTCAAGTTTATTACTTAGTTATTTTAGTTATTAATTAACTTAAAACTCTAGAAAAGAAAGATATTTTTGAAATAATATGACATCGTATGAGATTTTGAATAATTGGATTTTCCCTTTACATTATATTCTAATTATGTAAAATTATGTAATTTAGAAATCTATTCTATATTTCTAGATTTAAGATAGATTTCTTAGAAAATTCAGTTACAGATTTCTTTATCTCTTTCTATTCATATATTTATATTTATTTATACTATAAAACTATATAAAAACTATATACTTTATAATTTTTTAGTTTACTTTTACTATTTAGATATTAGATAAATTAGATAAATATACTATTCTTAATATTTACTATTCTTAATATTAAATATGAATATTTGCAATATTGCATATATGACTATATGACTCTAATATTTTAATATATTTTATATTTATTAATCTATAATATATAATATATTAAATATTATTAATATAGATAGATTAATATAGAATATAGTATAATAATTCTAGTAAAATTACATTACTTTTTTTGTATATTCTTTTTGTATATATTCCTTTTCCTTATATAATATATAAAAATATAAAACAATAACAATAAATATAAAATACCTATGTAATTATTACATTATGCAAATATAAGAATGAAGATAGAAAGTTGAAATCTATTTGTCTATGAAAATAGAACCCTTATTAGAATATTTTTATTTTCTTTTTCTTTTATTCTCTTTTTTTCTATTTGTATGTTATGATATTATTGAGGGAAATTTGAAATTTATAGGATTAAGTATAGATAATGACTAAGAAAAAGTAATTTATTTTGAACAATATATGTCTTTCACATACAACGATAAAAAGGAGTCACCTACCTTTTGAATGGCAGTTCCAAAAAAGCGTACTTCTATATCAAAAAAACATATTCGTAGAAATCTTTGGAAAAAAAAAGGATCTTTAGAGGCAGTAAAAGCTTTTTCTTTAGCTAAATCTATTTCCACCGGACAGTCAAAAAGTTTTTTTGTGCGACAAAAAAAAGTCTTGGAAAAATATTAATTGACATTTTTGAATTGGAAGACAAACGATTCAATTTTACTAATGTATTGTATTTGTATTTCACTTCTCCTTATTAGTTTTATTAGTTCGAGCTAGGTAATATGAAAAATCAGCATCTTTCTTTCTACTTGATTCAAAGTACTCAGTATTGTGTATTTTCTTTTTTATAGTCTTTCTATATTTCTATTATATTTAGATTCTATTCTATTTCTCGAAATTTATATTGATTTATATTGAATTCGTGAGATGGTTTTTTCTTTCTTATGAATTGTGCTTTTCTATATTTGAAAAGCACAATTACGATAGACAAAGAAAAATCTGAATATTTCATTCTACTTTATACTAAAATGTTGGGTCTCAAAATCGTTATAAAAAAAAAATTATGAATTTTATACCCCGACTGAGAACGAAGCTTTTGAGTTCTGACTGTTCTGGATAAACAAGAGCTAGGTTTCTAGTACGAAAAAGTTCATTATTAAAACTGAACTTACGAAGATGAAGATACTAATTAAGTATTCTTTTAAGTATTATTGATATTGAACATTTTCATATGAATGGAAATGCATCTTTATTCATTGTTTCTTAAACTATATTGAATCATAGACAATTCAACATGAATTTCCTATAATTTATTATTATTTAGTTATTTAATATTTAGGGTAAGCCGCCATGGTGAAATTGGTAGACACGCTGCTCTTAGGAAGCAGTGCTAGAGCATCTCGGTTCGAGTCCGAGTGGCGGCATATATAATTATTAATTAATTCTTAATATTAAGAATATAGGCACAATAGATCTAATAGAATCTAAGATATTTAAAATCTTAGATCTTAGATTTTATTTATTTATTTAATATTTATTTAATCCTCTCCCCGATTTGAATTATTTAAAAGGGACTCTTATTTATGATATTTGCGACCTTAGAACATATATTAACTCATATTTCCTTTTCGATCATCTCAATTGTGATTCTAATTCATTTGATAAACTTATTAGTCGACGAAATCGAAGGATTACGTAATTCGTCAGAAAAAGGGATGATAGCTACTTTTTTCTCTATAACAGGGTTTTTAGTTATTCGTTGGATTTCTTCGGAACATTTTCCCTTAAGTAATTTATACGAATCATTAATCTTCCTTTCATGGAGTTTATCCATTATTCATATGATTCCGTATCTTGGTAATCATAAAAATGATTTAAGCACAATAACTGCACCAAGTGCCATTTTTACCCAAGGTTTCGCCACGTCAGGTCTTTCAAATGAAATGCATCAACCCGCAATATTAGTACCTGCTCTACAATCTCAGTGGTTAATGATGCATGTTAGTATGATGCTAATGAGCTATGCAGCTCTTTTATGCGGATCATTATTATCAATTGCTCTTATAGTGATTACATTTCAAAAAAAAATCGATTTTTTCAATAATTTTTTAAGTTTAAGGAAGTCGTTTTTCTTTGGTAATATGGAATATTTGAACGAAAAAGGAAGTGTATTAAAAAAGACTTTTTTCCTCTCATTTCAAAATTTTTACAAATATCAATTAATTCAGCGTTTAGATTATTGGAGTTATCGTGTCATTAGTTTAGGGTTTACCTTTTTAACCATAGGCATTCTTTCTGGAGCAGTATGGGCTAATGAAGCATGGGGTTCTTATTGGAATTGGGACCCTAAGGAAACTTGGGCATTTATTACTTGGACCATATTTGCAATTTATTTACATACTAGAACAAATTCAAAATTGCAAGATCAAGGCACGAATTCGGCATTTGTAGCTTCTATAGGATTTCTCCTAATTTGGATATGCTATTTTGGGATTAATCTATTAGGAATCGGGTTCCATAGTTATGGTTCATTCCAATTAATGTCTAATTGAATAAAATAAACTACATGAAGAATACATAAAAAAATCGTCTGATACACAATGAGTTTTTGTGCGAGTTTTTGAGAACCGTTTAAATAAAGGAATTATTCAAAAGGTTCTCAAAAACTTTAGATGTATCTCATTACAATTCTAATTCACCTTTCCCTTTTTTTCATTGTACAACGAAGAATCGTGAAAATATGAAAGTCAAAGAATTCTAAGACTTTCTTTTCAATTAATGAATTTTATTTCATTTATTATTGAATCTAAAAAAAGAATTAGTATCTATAAAAATAATTAGATACTAGAACTTGTACCTTGTCAACCGATAACGGGAGAACGAAATCAGGATAAATACCAATTCCTATTACAGGTAAAAAGATACAGATCGAAACAAAAAGTTCTCGTGGTCCAGAATCAAAAAAATTCGAGTTTGGAATATTGAATAGCTTGTATCCATAGAAAATCTGACGTAACATAGATAATAAAAAAATAGGAGTTATTATCATTCCAATTGCCATTACAAAAGTAATTAACATTTTTGACATGAAAAGATATTTTGGGCTGGTAATTATTCCAAAAAAGACTAATAATTCTGCAACAAAACCACTCATTCCTGGCAATGCAAGAGAAGCCATCGAGAAACTACTAAACATGGTAAATATTTTTGGCATTGGGATAGATATCCCCCCCATCTCTTCGAGATAAACAAAACGTATTCTATCACAACTTGTTCCTGCTAAGAAAAAAAGTGCAGCACCAATCAATCCATGAGATATTATTTGTAAAATGGCTCCATTAAGTCCCATGCCAGTTATAGAACCAATCCCTATAATTATGAAACCCATGTGAGATACGGAAGAATAGGCAATACGTTTTTTTAAATTGCGTTGACCGAGAGAGGTTGAAGCTGCATAAATGATTTGTATTATTCCTACTATCACCAACCAGGGAGATAATATAGAATGAGCGTGAGCTAATAATTCCATATTGATCCGAATCAATCCATATGCTCCCATCTTTAATAAGATTCCAGCTAAAAGCATACATGTACTGTAATGTGCTTCCCCGTGGGTATCTGGTAACCATGTATGTAGGGGTATCATCGGCGATTTGACAGCATAAGCAATAAGAAAACCAAAATAGAGTATTATTTCCAATGCTGCGGGATACGATTGATTAGCTAATTTTTCTAAATCTAATGTTGGTTCATTGGAACCATATAAACCCATACCTAGAACTCCTATTAAGAGAAAAATGGAACCTCCGGCAGTGCACAAAATAAACTTTGTAGCCGAGTACAGGCGTTTTTTTCCTCCCCACATGGATAAAAGTAAGTAAACAGGAATTAATTCTAATTCCCACATGATGAAAAAAAGTAAAAGGTCTCGAGAAGAAAATGATCCTATTTGGCCACTATACATTGCTAACATCAAGAAATAGAAAAATCGCGGATTTCTAGTAACTGGCCAAGCTGCTAAAGTAGCTAAAGTAGTGATAAATCCTGTCAGTAAAACGGGTCCTATGGAAAGTCCATCGGTTCCCAGTCTCCAGTGAAAATCAAAAAGATTGATCCATTTAGAATCCTCCTTCAATTGGGTTAATGGATCGTCCAATTGAAAATGATAACAAAATACATAGGTCATTAGAAGGAGCTCTATTATACATATACATAGAGTATACCACCTATACGCCTTATTTCCCCTATGAGGGAAAAAGACAATTGAAGAACCCGCGAATATGGGCAAAACAAGAAGTATTGTTAACCAAGGAAAATAACTCGTGATAAAGACAAGATAAAATTAGACCAGAAAAGCCCGTGCTCGGGAGAAGAATAATATATTTTCTTTTCTCGAGTACGGGCTTTTGTCGGTAAAGAGGAATCAAATGATTCAAGTGGAGTTTTTTGTCACATATCAATAAGAAAGACCCATGCTGCGAGTTGTTTCATGCCATAAATAAACACGGACACTCAAAAAATCCGTTGGACAAGCGGATTCACATCTTTTACAACCTACACAATCTTCGGTTCTTGGCGCAGAAGCAATTTGCTTAGCTTTACATCCGTCCCAAGGTATCATTTCCAATACATCCGTGGGGCAAGCTCGAACACATTGGGTACATCCTATACATGTATCATAAATCTTTACTGAATGTGACATTGGGTCTAGAAATTCCAGTTTTGAGCACAAAAGATTTTCGATCTGGTAAAATAAAATAAGAAAATGAAAGAAATCATATATTTTCTATTATAGACACCAGACGAATCAATGATTTATCAAAATTTGAAGAATCAATAGATTTTCTAATCTGTTTATGAGAAAGGGCCAAGATACTTTGATTTCCATTTCAATAACCATGAAATATGAGTTTACGAATTCAATTCATGTTAATTTTATTATCTTTCTATATGTACATATACATATAACATATACATAGAAAAAGATTCTAGTATTCTAGTATACAGAATATAGAAATCTAATTAAGGCGATATATGATATATTATATATATTATATATCAGATGAATGCATTTGTTATTAGGTTAGTGATAGAATAGGTTAGTAACTATAAATCATAAATTTATATGAAAAAAGAGAAGAAAGAAAAGAAATAAGAAAATAATAATAATAGAATATTTTATTCTATTGAATATTGAATTCTAATTCTATTAGATTCTATATTAGAATATTCTAAAAGTCTTATGTTTTCATTTATATGTGAAAATATAATAATTATGACTAATTATTCAGCAAATTCGATTGATTGATACGAGTTGATTTTCTGTTACGATGGATCGACGAAACAATAGCTAGTCCAATAGCTGCTTCAGCAGCCGCAATGGCTATAACAAAGATTGAGAAAATTTCTCCTTTTAATTGCCGACTATCAAATATATCGGAAAATGCGACAAGATTTATATTCACCGAATTCAGTATAAGCTCAAGACACATAAGTGCTCTAACCATGCTTCGGCTTGTGATCAGTCCATAGATACCGATAGAAAATAAATAAACACTTATAAAAAGTACATGCTCTAACATCATTGATAAATTCCTCATCTATCTCGATTCATTTCAATATAAACGAACAAAAATTAAACCGATTCAGTTGACTAGAATAGAAGAATTACAGAACAAAAGAAGATATTCACAGTAGATCTAAATAAAATAGATTAAATTCTCATTCTTTCATTTTTAATGAAAAAATAAAAAAAAAAGAAGTTCTTATTATATTAGATTATTGACGAGCCATAGTAATTGCACCTATCAAAGAAACTAAAAGAATTATAGAAATGAGTTCAAAAGGAAGATAAAAATCTTTGGATAAATGAATCCCAATTTTTTGAACGTCACTTATTAAGTCCTGTTCTATAATCTGATTTGATCTCGTAGTCCGAAGAATTCCGGACCATGACGTATCTGGGATAGTAGTCATTAATGAAAAAAAAATACTTGTACAAACCAGTGAAGTGATCCTATCTCCAACGGTCCACAAATAGGAATCATTGGAATATTCTGAACCGTTCATGAACATCACAGCAAATATAATTAATACATTTATGGCTCCCACATAAATAAGGAACTGCGCGGCAGCTACAAAATAGGAATTCAATGAAATATAGAATAAGGATATACAAACAAGAACCAATCCCAATGAAAAAGCAGAATCGATGGGATTGGTAAGTAATACTACTCCCAGACCTCCTAATATAAGAACTGATCCCAGAAATACTACAAGAATATCATGTATTGGCCCAGGTAAATCCATTCTGAAATAAAAGATAAATAAATTAGTCGAAATATTTCATGACCTTACTAAGGGTCCAGGAAAGAAACTATTTTTTTATATGATACCTTCCTAATTGAATGAAAAAAAAAAGGAATCTAATTAGATAGATAAAATAAAGTTATTTGGCTAATCCTACTTACTTTATTCCAAGCCAAATCTTAGTAATTGGTAATCGTTCTTGAACCAAGCAAGGTTTTTTTTTATTTTTTCATTTGATTTTTTGAATCCATAACTGTTTGAATTGTGTAATCTCCAATTATTGACATTGGTAACCGACCTAAAGAAATTTGATTATAATTTAATTCGTGACGATCATAAGTGGAAAGCTCATATTCTTCAGTCATCGATAAACAGTTTGTTGGACAATACTCGACACAGTTACCGCAAAATATACAGACACCAAAATCAATACTATAATGAAGCAATTGTTTTTTCTTAATATCTTTTTCAAATTTCCAATCGACAATGGGAAGGTCTATTGGACATACGCGAACACATACTTCACAAGCAATACATTTATCAAATTCAAAGTGGATTCGACCACGAAAACGCTCTGATGTGATTGATTTTTCATAAGGATATTGAATAGTTACAGGTAAACGATTTGTATGGGATAAGGTAATTATGAAACTTTGTCCAATGTACCTTGCGGCTCGTATTGTTTGTTTGCCATAATTCATGAACCCAGTAACCATAGGTAACATATTTTAGATATCCATGAATAAAATTTATGTTTCTTTCTCTTGGTTTAGATAAGTTATGAATATAGAATATTCATTATTGTTTTTTCTTAATTTCTTATTTTTATTTATAGTTTATAGTGAAACAAGTTGAAAAGAAGTTGTCAATAATAGATTACCTAGAGAAATAGGTAAAAGAAATTTCCATCCAAGATTTAATAATTGATCCATTCTCATCCTAGGTAAAGTCCATCTTGTTGTGATAGGAATGAACAGAAACAAATAAGCTTTAGCTAATGTGATAAAGATACTAATTGCTATTACAAAGACTCTAAACATTTTATTTATTCCAAAGAGTTCAGTAAGAGAAGTAAGAGATATGTACGGAATAGAAAAATTCCACCCACCTAAGTAAAGAACTGTTACAAATAATGAAGAAACTAATAGATTTAGGTAAGAAGCAAGATAAAAGAATCCGTATTTTATACCTGAATATTCGGTTTGATAACCTGCTACTAATTCCTCCTCTGCTTCTGGTAAATCAAAAGGTAATCTTTCACATTCTGCTAGAGAAGACATTAGAAAAACTAGAAACCCTATGGGCTGACGCCACAGATTCCATCCCCCAAAACCATATTTGGACTGTGCCTCAATTATATCAACTGTACTTGAACTGTTAGATAATTATAGTCGATGATAGTATCACTGCTCCCATCGCTATTCCAAAACCGTACATGAAACCTAAGCTTCATACGGCTCCTCTATGGCCACAAAGAAATGTAAGGTAAGGACTAGTTTAGTATTATTGTTAGACCTTAGGTAAATACAATGTAAAGAGAATTTGGAGGTTAGAGAGTCCTCAATTCGACCAATAAAATTCTGTCTGCTAGAATAAGAAAAAGCACTTCTGAATTGATCTCATCCCTTAGAATGTATAATGAAAATAATCAAAATTTATCTTTGTTCAGCAATAACTTAATCCTTCAATCAAATACTAGTTCTGTTCATAAATAGAAAGATTTGGGCATTAGTTAATGAATCATGATAAGAATTCCCATATGCATATGTAGTAAGAAAAAGATATTTTCTTATTATTCCCGTTTTATTCTTTTTTATTCTATTATCGTATTGCATTCTATTTGTCTTGTTCCTGTTCTTCTTTCTGAAAACTAAAAAAAAGAAAAGAAAATAAAGGATTAATTCGTTCTTGATAGTCATTTATTTAATCAGCGAATAGTAGCATACTCTAGATCGGAATCGTGGGGAAGTACTGCTTGATCATTTCTACCAACTTCAAGCCCTTATTATGATTCATTTTATGCAAAGTTTTATGCAAAAATCCCTTTTTTGATTTTTGATACCTTACATTATTTCCATTACGCATCCTTTGCGTACTTTTGTGTTCCTAACTGCCCACTTCTTTTTGATTGATCCCCAGTATAGTGATAAATAAAGTTGATCTTTTGCATCCGCTTCAAGATATGACGACTAAGAAAATAATCTCAATCTTGGGGTAAACAACTTATGTTTACTTCAATTTTCTTCTTGTACCCAGGGAATGAGATTTTTATTGTTTTACTGCAAATTGAGTAGCAGTTTTGTTTCACTCATATAACTATCTGGTTTAACTCATCGAACTGAAATGTTAAAAAAAAGATTTTTTTATTCTTTTATTTCATATTCATATTTCAATATTGAATTATATGAATTCTATTTTATTGTATTTCAATTCATTTTTTCTCTCTTTTCTAGAAAAGAGAGAAAAAAAGTTCATGTTCCAACGAATCACACGTAGAGATATCGCTAACACACATAGAGTTAATGGTATTTCATAACTAATCGATTGAGCTGTAGCTCGTAGACCGCCTGAAAAGGAATACTTATTATTTGATCCATATCCTGACATAAGAAGACCAATGGGGACAATACTTGAAAAGGCAATCCATAAAAAAACACCTATACTGAGATCAGCTAAAACAAGCCGATATCCAAAAGGAATTACTAAATAACTTAGTAGAATTGATATAAACCCTATAGAAGGTCCGACCCTAAATAAACGAATATTACTTCTAGATGGAAGAAGATCCTCCTTCAAAAGTAGTTTGGTACCATCCGCTAAAGCTTGAATAATTCCTAAAGGGCCGGCATATTCAGGTCCAATACGTTGTTGTATTGCTGCAGATATTTTTCTTTCTAACCACACAATTACTAATACCCCCATTGTGATTCCTAAGACAAGGGTTAAAATGGGGACAAAAATCCATATGAGTCCATAAACTTCGTTTAAGGATTCTAATCTATAAAAAGAATTAATAATTTGTACTTCTGTCGTCATATCAATTATCATTTCAACGATCAACTTCTCCCATAATGATATCTATACTACCTAGTATCGTCATGATATCAGCCAATTTCATTCTTTTAACTAGCTGGGGAAGAATTTGCAAATTGATGAAACCGGGTGGACGAATTTTCCATCTCCAGGGGAAAACACTATTATCTCCTATTAAATAAATTCCTAATTCTCCTTTCGGGGCCTCTACCCTTACATAAAGTTCTTGTTTTAACAATTCAAAATTGGGTGAAAGTTTTTTAGTAATAAATCTATATTCAAAATTATTCCATTCGGAATTCTTTGTCCTATGAAAACGCCGGTTTTCTAAATTCTCATAAGGTCCTCCAGGAATTCCTTCTAGAGCCTGTTGAATGATTTTTATGGATTCTTGCATTTCACCGATTCTTACTAAATAACGAGCTAATGTATCGCCTTCTTTTTGCCATTTAACTTCCCAATCAAATTTATTGTAACACTCATAGCGATCAACTTTACGAAGATCCCATTGGATTCCAGAAGCTCGTAACATTGGTCCTGATAAACCCCAATTTATTGTTTCCTCCCCACCAATAATGCCCACTCCTTCAACTCGTTCCAAAAAAATGGGATTTCGCGTAATGAGTTTTTGATACTCAACAACTTCTGTTAAAAAATAATCACAGAAATCAAAACATTTATCTATCCAGCCATAAGGTAAATCCGCAGCTACTCCTCCGATGCGGAAATAATTATGCATCATCCGCATACCTGTGGCGGCTTCGAATAAATCATATATTAATTCCCTCTCTCTTAAAATATAGAAAAAGGGAGTCTGTGCACCGATATCGGCCATAAAAGGACCAAGCCATAACAAATGGGAGGCTATACGGCTCAGTTCCAGCATAATAACTCTGATATAACTGGCCCTTTTAGGCACTTGAACACTTTCCAATCGTTCTGGTGCATTTACTGTTATTGCTTCTGTGAACATAGTAGCTAAATAATCCCAACGTGTTACATAAGGCAAATATTGTATAATTGTTCGGTTCTCCGCTATTTTTTCCATCCCTCTGTGTAAATAGCCTAATATAGGTTCACAGTCAATAACATCTTCACCATCCAGAGTAACGATCAGCCGAAGAACACCATGCATCGATGGGTGGTGAGGGCCCATATTAACTATTATAAAATTTTTTCTTGTAACCGGTACAGTCATATTTTTTTCCTTAAATCATTATTTCATGAATTTCTTAAAATGTAAAATCTAAAAAAAAAAATAATTAAAAAAGAACAAGGATAAATAATAAGAAACTCAAAGAATAAATTCAAAATTAATTAACGAGTTTTTGGTTCCCGAATATCTAACTGATCCATTAATTTCTTATAACGCACTTTATTTTTCTTTGACAAATAAGTCAATAATCGTTGACGTTTTCCCAGAATTATTCGCAGACCCCTTTGCGATAAAAAATCTCTTTTGTGCAATTCTAAATGCGAAGTAAGTCTCCGTATCTTACTGGTGAAATGGAATACTTGAAATTCAACAGACCCACTATTTTCTTCTTTTTCTTCTTGTGTAATAACTGAGATGAATGAATTTTTGATCATAAATTTAAATTTCTATCTTTCTTTTCTGTGGAATTTTACCAATCAGGAAAAATAATAATATTTATTATGCCAGTTATTTTCATCTAATATACATCAAAATTGGATTTCATTCATATACTACTTTGGTTTTTTATTTATGTGGTTTATGTTTTGTATATTTGGATTAAATATACAAAACATATACATATATATATTCACGAAAGAGAACAATTTCTTTTTTTACTTAAAAGGATTCCGCTCTTCCTAGTGAAAATTGATACACTATGAAATCGGCATCATGTATATCATGTATTAGAATACTACACAGTGTATATTTTTCGGCTTTCATCTACCGAATATGTTACATGATATGTAGTAAATCCACTATCAATTTTTTTCATTTTTCATTGGAATTGAATTCATTCTGAATTGTGAATACATATGTATTCTTGACATACTGAAACGACTGCTGTTATTGGTATCAAACCAATAGCGATTCATACAAGCTACATCTTCTAATCGATAATTGGGCCAAAGAAACAATTTGAATTTCATGAAATTTTTTCTATCTGTATTAATATGTTTGTCCTCATTCAAAAATTGCCCACAGTTTCTTATTTTGTTTTCATTGCAAAATCTTGGATTTTTATCCACAACATTAAAATTCTGGGAATTGAAACAAATTCGAATTCGAAATTCTCTACGACGTCTGGGAGATAGAATATTTTCAGGAACAAGTAAATCATAATGATTTTTGTCTCCACTCAAAAATATGTTGCTGTGTCGTGCAATGGGTTTTTCAAACCCCCTTTTCTCCATATATCTTTTTTTTGTGTATTTTTTATTTGTTTGGTGCTTCTTATTATCGACCAATGAGATATCCATAGTTTGATATATAATAAATCTTGCGTCCCTTCGTATAGATAGACAAATTGGTTCAATAAGAAATATTCCCTTTCTTATCAATCCTGCAAGAACTAGGTCCTTTTGAATCAGCATTTCGTTTAGATCTATTTCACCTCTTTGAATCGAAAATATAGCAATTTCCTTTGGATTTATCAGTCTAAGTAGGAGACAATATATCCTGATATTTTTCATTATTTTATTATTTAAGAGATCAGCCCATCTTAGTTGAAAAAGGAAATATTTTTTCAAAAAGAAATCTAGTTCCATTTCATTCTTGCTCTTATATTGATATTGTTTTTTTTTTTTTTCTAATCTTGCATAATCTTCTTCAACATCTTTTTTATTTTTTTGTTTTAGTAGATTCCATACAAGATTTCTTTGGACCTGTTGTTCGTTTTCTTCCTGCTTGAAATTTCCTAATTCAAGATCTTTTTTTTTATTAGATGATTTTTTTTGATTTACATTAATGTTTTTACTTTTTTCATTTCTAGAAAAATAAAAAAATAGTGATTTGATTGGGATGATCCAAGGTTGAATTTTATATACATCAAAAAGTAGCACAAATTCTGGGAAGAACCAAGTTTCTAGGTTGGATATAGTATCATGATTTGATGCGGTATCATATAACCTTTCTTTATTCATTCCCATGCAATCAAAAAAGAAACTTTTTTGATTGCATGGTTTGATCTCTTGATGAATTGTAGGATAAAAAAGATCTTTTTTTTCCATTTTTTTTAAATTCTTCATTTCAGTCTTAGTATTTTTCTGAATCTTGATGCCAATATGTATATCGGTCCAGATATCAATATTCTTTATGAAACAAAGATTAAGAATTTTACAATTAAAATATTTTCTATCCAAATTTAGATTCCTATCATTTGTGTTCCTATCAATAAGATATCCTTTTTCTAAATAATCATTACTAGGTATACTTACTAATACATAAAATGATTCAGGTTTCGATGTATTGAAATGATATGGAATTTCTTGGTTCCCATTTCTTTCTAATGTTGATCCAGAAATGTATAAATTAGGGAGGCTTATGTATTTATATGATAAAAGATCATATCTGTAATGTTTTTTCCATTTGTCTTTTTGACTCATAAATAAATTTACTGCATAGTCATTTTTATTCATGGAATAAATGAATTGGTATTTTTTATATAAATCCAATTGGTTTGATTCTTTGTTTTGAATCATACAATTTTTATTGATTCTATTTCGCAATTCTTTAGGTACTAATCGAGACCTTTTTTTTTGAGATAAATGATATTGATAATGACCTTTTAACCAGTTTTTCCATTCGTTCATTACATACGTATGAATTTTATTATGTCTTGATTTGGAATTAAATATTCCGTGTATCATAAAATAGTCTTTTAAATTATCCTTAAAAAAAGGATAGCTCCCTTCATATTGAAGTACAGGTCTCAAATGATACTTATTAAGTAATTGGTTTTGTGATATTTTGTAAAAAACATATGCTTGGGACAGGGAAGATAAGTTCCAATAAGTATTGGAATTTTGATTGATATTATCAGTATTTGAAAACAATTTTTTTATAGTCAAAATAAAATTCATTGTATTTTGATTTTTTTCATCAATTTCTTCTTGTTCTTTATTTATTACATTGTTGTAAATGGATTTATTAAAGATCTTTTTTGTTGATTCAAAGAAAAGTTGTGCATTTATCTTAGAAATGGTAATGGTACATAGCAAAATATCTATGTATATTTTTTCAATGAATGATTTGATAAAGTAGTGTGATTTACGCATTAATCGGATATTTTTCCTTTTTAATATTTTCCAAATATGTTTCTGTGATCCCGATCTTTTATTATCATAAATTAGAACTATTTCTTCTTTTTTTTTGTCTTTTGCGGTTCGTTCAATTTGATTCCTGATTTTGATTGTCTTATCAGAAAGATCTTTCATTCTTCTTTCTATTAGTGAATAATTTAACCAATTCATCGTTCGATTTAGAACTGACGATTCGCGAATAATCTTATTATTTCTTTTGAAATATTTTTTATTTTCGTTCGGTTCATATACTTTTTCTTTCTTCAATTCAAATAATAAATTTGGATTGACTTTCTCCAGTTTTTTCATTATTAGTTTGATAACTCGAACTATTTTGATGACTCCTTTTGTTTTTTCCTTTCTAACTTTTAGAAAGGTTTTTCTTTTTTTATTTAAAGATTTTAAAACTTTTAAAAATCCCTTTTGGAGTTCTTTATAAATAGGTTCAAAAAAAAAAGGTCGTTTTCGGGGAGAACCAAAGGGAAGTTCTGCTTCCATTCCCCAGACTGTTAAAAAACAAAAATTTGTTTTTTTCTCTTTTTTTTTCATTAGATCTCTATGATGAGATCGTGCCTTAGATTTTCTCCAAGGTTTTAGACAGAAAGGATATAGAATCTTTATCTGAATACCATCTATTAACCAATCTTGGGGAAACTCTTTTTCTGATAATTGAACACCATTATAGGTGCATTTAATATGCATTTCCCTATTCCATTCCTTAAAATCCTCGTCCCACTCGGAAACTCGGAATAATAAAATACGAAAAATATTTTTGGCTATTATTAATGAAGGTAATATAATGTATTTTCTAAGAAAAGATTGGGTTATTAGCATCAAGCCTCTTATTACTTGAGTAAATATAAAGCTATCCCAAACTTCTGATATTTCTATCTGTTCATTTTTATATATTTTTTCCTCTTTCTCCTTTCCTTCTTTTGTATCTTCATTTTCAAAATAGGAAATTTTTAGTTCTGATTCTTGTTCTCTGTCCATCCAATTCCTAAAAATGAGATTCTTCATTTCGTTGATATCAAAAAACGAAAAAAAAGATGTTTTGTCTAGACGATCCAAAAAGAGTGGGGAATGTACATTTACTTGAAAGAGGTTCCAAATAACTGTTTTACGTCTTTGAGCACGCATGGATCCTTTGATTAGATTGCGGCGAAAATCCGATTGTTTTGAGTAACGTATAAAAGACACCTCTTCCATTTGATCATCATTTTTATCAGCGTTACTCATATTTTGAATACTATAAATAGAAATAGAATTGGTATTCTGATCATTATCGTTAGAAATTATCACACGTTTGGCTCTTCTTGAATGAATCGCAAAATCTTCTTCCTCCAATGCTTCTTCATTTTCTTCTTCCTCTTCTTCCAACAAATTCTCGGTTAATTTGTATGACCATCGAGAAACCTTTTTACTGACTTCTTCTATTCTAATTCCAACAGATTTCTTTTTCCTTTTTTTTTGATCTTTTGTATGTGTTGTAATTACATCAAATACAAATTGCAAATATTTTGCTTGACTTTCTGAATCAATTCCTTTTTCTTCTGTAGAATTTAAAAATGATTGACGGTGAAGTTTTACGGAATCATTAAGAAGTAGATCATGAATCTTATTTATAAAAAAGAATTCTACTAAATCTTCTGTATCTGTATAAGTATTCATGATTGCGCGTGAATAGAATTCTTTTCTCATTCCTCGATATAGTCCGTTGAAAAAAGGATCATATGCTTTTGGCAAGCATTTTCTTTTTTTTTCATCATCACATAATATGGTTCTTTTTTCAAGCATATCCAGACTAGGGGATCCCTCGTTTTTTTCTAGAATTTTGATTCGGCTTCTCAATTCATTGTTCAAATTGCGCTTTTTTTTTTCATTAGTATAAATCCAAGAATTATAAAGATCTTCGTCGTATAGTTTTTCTATTATGTACAAAGAAATTCTTTGTTCTAGCATTTCCGAAAAAGTCGATAAACTGGGTGGATATGTAAAGGATATTGTTTGTTTCCCATCACTTGTACATGTAAAAAAAAAAAATTGTGACATTTCATTGCGTAAAGCATTTTCTAATTTAGGATTTTTTATATATCGTAATGGACGATTCCATCGTTTATAATCGAAAAGAAAAGAGACAAAAGTTTTTTCAACCCTTTCAACTTCAACCCAATTTATTCTTTTCTTTTTCTCTTCTTTCAGTCTTCCCAATTCCCAATCTTCTTGATGGGTCTCCAGATCAGAATCTTCGTAAACTGGGCTATCTTGATAGCGTGCATTTATTCTTTTCTTTTTCTCTTCTTTCAGTCTTCCCAATTCCCAATCTTCTTGATGGGTCTCCAGATCAGAATCTTCGTAAACTGGGCTATCTTGATAGCGTGCCTCTTTCAAGTTAAATTCATCCTTTGTTTTTTCCTTTCCATTCACTCGGATCTCTTCCGTTTCATCTATTTTGTCCAGATCCTCCTTTTCTTCCGAACAAAGGTTTTCTTCGGTGGATCCCTCTTGTTCCTGTTTAGTCTCCTTCATTTCGTAAGTTGTTTCTACATCGCTTTCTTCCGTTTCTGAGGTTTCTTTCTCTTTCAGTTTCTTAGTGACAATAGGCGACGGCATTCTGCCTAAATAGTAAACACAGGTGATAAATAAGAGAATACTAAAGATTCGAGCCATAGAATTTCTCAATTCTGACACAAGATACTTATTAGATCGAATAGAATGATTTTGCCGTATCCAGAATAATACCAATCCAACCCATTTCATGAATAAAATGTGACCAATTAACCAACCAACAAAACTACTTGTTAAAAATAAAATCTTGTTGTTGCATCGAAACATATAAATGT